TGAAATCAAAGTGGGTGATAAAGTAGCTGGAAGACATGGGAATAAAGGTATTATTTCCAAAGTTTTGCCTAGACAAGATATGCCCTATTTGCAAGACGGAACACCGGTTGATATGGTCTTCAACCCATTAGGAGTACCCTCACGAATGAACGTGGGGCAGATATTTGAATGCTCGCTGGGGTTAGCGGGGGATCTGCTAAACAGACATTATAGAATAGCACCTTTTGATGAGAGATACGAACAAGAGGCTTCAAGAAAACTAGTGTTTTCGGAATTATATGAGGCTAGTAAGCAAACAACAAATCCATGGGTATTTGAACCCGAGTACCCGGGAAAAAGCAGAATATTTGATGGAAGAACAGGGGATCCCTTCGAACAACCTGTTCTAATAGGAAAGTCTTATATCCTTAAATTAATTCATCAAGTTGATGATAAAATCCATGGGCGTTCTAGTGGGCATTACGCCCTTGTTACACAGCAGCCCCTTAGAGGAAGGGCCAAGCAAGGGGGGCAACGAGTGGGAGAAATGGAAGTTTGGGCTTTAGAGGGATTTGGTGTTGCTCATATTTTACAAGAGATGCTTACTTATAAATCTGATCATATTAGAGCTCGCCAAGAAGTACTTGGTACTACTATTGTTGGGGGGACAATACCTAGTCCCGAGGATGCTCCAGAATCTTTTCGATTGCTCGTTCGAGAACTACGATCTTTAGCCCTGGAACTGAACCATTTCCTTATATCTGAGAAGAACTTCCAGATTAATAGGAAGGAAGCTTGATCTGAATGAATCATAACTTCTATTCTATGATCGATCGGTATAAACATCAACAACTTCGAATTGGACCAGTCTCTCCTGAACAAATAAGTTCTTGGGCCAACAAAATTCTACCTAATGGGGAAGTTGTTGGAGAGGTGACAAAACCCTATACTTTTCATTACAAAACCAATAAACCGGAAAAAGATGGCTTGTTTTGTGAAAGAATCTTTGGACCTATAAAAAGTGGAATTTGTGCTTGTGGAAATTATCGGGTGATCGGAGCTGAAAAGGAAGACACGAAATTTTGTGAACAATGTGGGGTCGAATTTGTTGATTCTCGGATACGAAGATATCAAATGGGATACATTAAACTCGCGTGTCCAGTGACTCATGTGTGGTATTTGAAACGTCTTCCTAGTTATATCGCGAATCTTTTAGATAAACCCCTTAAGGAATTAGAGGGCCTAGTATACTGCGATGTGTGATTTGATCAAAATTTTCATTTTACAGATTCGTGCTGATAAACTGTCATCCCATTCAATCTGATTGGGGTGCCCCCGGCTCTGACATGTATCTTGGGAAGAGTAACATGAAGCTCAGAATTCTGGATGTATTCAATACTTCTAAATGAAAATAGGGGGGATTGATCCATGGTCGATTCTATATAGGAATTGCTAGATATACCTCGTGAAAAAAAAAAAAAAAAAAATTTCAGGAATTCGCCCTTTTTTAGAAGGGAATTCCCTTCTAAAGTAAGCAAATAGAATATAGCATGGTTACAGGAGTATATCTATCGCATATATGCTTCAAGGAACATCACGGTATAACCAACGAGGTGAGTGGGGTAGAGACCTAAAAGATCGAATGGAACAATATATAGATAAGTGAATATAGACAAGTAAATCCCTTACGTTACGAGTTTTAAAGTATTCCTTTAAAAGGATTCATTATTCGAGGGGAAGTAGACTACTCAATAATTTCACATTTCATTTATGCTCTAATTGAATAAGTGATTCAAAAAGTGAAAGTCAAAGTAAAAAGAAATCTATATATATATATATATTGGTTGGCCCTCACTGGAAACTTGAGTAAGGAGTAGCTTTTTGTGGGGTTTTTCGAATCAAACAAAATTGAAAAAAAAAAAAAGAATTCTTTTCTTTATTTGTTGTAACTACTTGAGCCGGATGAGAAGAAACCCTCACGTCCGATTTTTAAGGGGGGGATCCCATAGGAACCTATCCCGATTTTTCTTTTGCTAGGCCCATAACTAAAAAACCTACTTTCTTACGATTACGAGGTTTATTCGAATATGAAATCCAATCTTGGAAATACAGCATCCCGCTTTTTTTTACTACCCAAGGCTTCGAGACATTTCGAAATCGAGAAATCTCGACCGGAGCAGGTGCTATCAGAGAGCAGTTAGCCGATTTGGATTTGCGAATTATTATAGATAATTCATTAGTAGAGTGGAAGGAATTAGGAGACGAAGAATCAACTGGGAATGAATGGGAAGATAGAAAAATTAGAAGAAGAAAGGATTTTTTGGTTAGACGTATGGAATTAGCTAAACATTTTATTCGAACAAATGTAGAACCGGAATGGATGGTTTTGTGTCTATTACCAGTCCTTCCCCCTGAGTTAAGACCCATCATTCAAATAGATGGGGGTAAACTAATGAGTTCCGATATTAATGAACTCTATAGAAGAGTTATTTATCGGAATAATACTCTTACTGATTTATTAACAACAAGTAGATCGACACCAGGGGAATTAGTAATGTGTCAGGAAAAACTAGTACAAGAGGCTGTGGATACGCTTCTTGATAATGGGATTCGTGGACAACCAATGAGAGACGGTCATAATAAAGTTTACAAGTCCTTTTCAGATGTAATTGAAGGCAAAGAGGGAAGATTTCGTGAGACTCTGCTCGGTAAACGAGTCGATTATTCGGGGCGCTCCGTCATTGTCGTGGGCCCTTCCCTTTCATTACACCAATGCGGATTACCCCGAGAAATAGCAATAGAACTTTTCCAGACATTTGTAATTCGTGGTCTAATCAGACAACATATTGCTTCCAATATAGGTATTGCTAAAAGTAAAATTAGAGAAAAAGAACCGATTGTATGGGAAATACTTCAAGAAGTTATGCAGGGGCATCCTGTATTGCTGAATAGAGCACCCACTCTGCATAGATTAGGAATACAGGCATTCCAACCTATTTTAGTGGAGGGACGCGCTATTTGTTTACACCCATTAGTTTGTAAGGGCTTTAATGCAGACTTTGACGGAGATCAAATGGCCGTTCATGTACCTTTATCCTTGGAAGCTCAAGCCGAGGCCCGTTTACTTATGTTTTCTCATATGAATCTTTTGTCTCCAGCTATTGGGGACCCCATTTCCGTACCAACTCAAGATATGCTTATTGGACTCTATGTATTAACGATTGGGAACCGTCGAGGTATTCGTGCAAATAGGTATAATACATGGAATTGCCGAAACTATCAAAATCAAATAGTTGATAATAATAACTATAAATATACGAAAGAAAAAGAACCCTATTTTTCTAGTTCTTATGATGCACTTGGAGCTTATCGTCGAAAACAAATCAATTTAGATAGTCCTTTGTGGCTCCGATGGCGATTAGACCAACGTGTCATTGGTTCAAAGGAAGTTCCCATTGAAGTTCAATATGAATCCTTGGGTACCTATCATGAGATTTATGGGAACTATCTAATAGTAAGAAGCATAAAAAAAGAAATCTGTTGTATATATATTCGAACTACTGTTGGTCATATTTCTTTTTATCGAGAAATAGAAGAAGCCATACAGGGGTTTTGTCGGGCCTACTCATATACCAGCTAAACTAAAACTAAATAATTATGTAATATCCATGAAAGTTTTAGTCTCTTCGATTTAAGTTTTAGTCTCTTCGATTTAATTGGTATCATAATTCTGGAAATTTATACGTGAATCAAGATTGAGGAAAGGAAGTTTTCAAATCACTGACTTAGACCCATTGTCGAATCCTACTCAGCAGAATACGGAGGTAGTACTTATGGCAGAACGGGCCAATCTGGTCTTTCACAATAAAGTGATAGATGGAGCTGCCATGAAACGACTTATTAGCAGATTAATAGATCACTTTGGAATGGCATATACATCACACATCCTGGATCAAGTGAAAACTCTAGGTTTCCAACAAGCCACTGCTACATCTATTTCCTTAGGAATTGATGATCTTTTAACAATACCTTCTAAGGGATGGTTAGTCCAAGATGCTGAAAAACAAAGTTTGATTTTGGAGAAACATCATCATTATGGGAATGTACATGCAGTAGAAAAATTACGTCAATCTATTGAGATATGGTATGCTACGAGCGAATATTTGAGACAAGAAATGAATCCAAATTTTCGAATGACCAATCCCTCTAATCCAGTCTATTTAATGTCCTTTTCAGGAGCTAGAGGAAATGCATCTCAGGTACACCAATTAGTAGGAATGAGAGGATTAATGTCGGACCCGCAAGGACAAATGATTGATTTACCCATTCAAAGCAACTTACGCGAGGGGCTTTCTTTAACGGAATATATAATTTCCTGTTATGGAGCCCGTAAAGGGGTTGTAGATACTGCTGTACGAACATCAGATGCCGGATACCTCACACGTAGACTTGTTGAAGTAGTTCAACACATTATTGTACGTAGAACAGATTGTGGTACTATCCGAGGTATTTCCGTGAGTCCTCAAAACGGGATGACCGAAAGAATTTTTATCCAAACACTAATGGGTCGCGTATTAGCAGACGATATATATATGGGTCCACGGTGCATTGCCGCTCGGAATCAAGATATTGGGATTGGACTTATCAATCGATTCATAACTTTTCAAGCACGACCAATATATATTCGAACTCCTTTTACTTGCAGAAGTACATCTTGGATCTGCCAATTATGTTATGGCCGGAGTCCCACCCATGGCCATCTGGTCGAATTGGGGGAAGCCGTAGGTATTATAGCGGGCCAATCCATTGGAGAACCGGGTACTCAATTAACGTTAAGAACTTTTCATACCGGTGGAGTATTTACGGGCGGTACTGCTGAACATGTACGAGCTCCTTATAATGGAAAAATAAAATTCAATGAGGATTTGGTTCATCCCACACGTACTCGTCACGGGCATCCTGCTTTTCTATGTTCTATAGACCTATATGTAACTATTGAAAGTCAGGATATTATACATAATGTGAATATTCCACCAAAAAGTTTGATTTTAGTTCAAAACGATCAATATGTAGAATCAGAACAAGTGATTGCTGAAATTCGCGCTGTAGCATCCACTTTGAATTTTAAAGAAAGGGTACGAAAACATATTTATTCCGAATCGGAAGGAGAAATGTACTGGAGTACCAATGTCTACCATGCGCCTGAATATACATATGGTAATGTTCATCTATTACCAAAAACAAGTCATTTATGGATATTAGCAGTGAATACGCGCAGATCCAGTATAGTGTCTTTTTCGCTCCACAAGGATCAAGATCAAATCAATGCTCATTTTCTTTCTATCGAAGAAAAATATCTCTCTGATCCCTCAATGACTAATGGTCGAATGGGATATAAATTGTCTAGTTCAGACCCCTCTTATGAAAAAAAGAGTGGGGTTTTTGATTATTCAAGATCCGATCAAATCATATCTAAGGGGCAGTGGAATTTCATATATCCTTCTCTTCCCCAAGAAAATTCTGATTTATTGGGGAAGAGTCGAAGAAATAGATTCATAATTCCATTACAATATTCTGAGAAAGAGCGAGAGAAAGAATTAATACCTTGTTTTGGTATTTCGATTGAAATACCCAGAAATGGTATTTTACGTAGAAATGGTATTCTTGCTTATTGCGATGATTCCCGATACAGAAGAAGCAGCTCGGGAATCATTAAATATGGTACCGTAGAGGTGGATTCAATTGCCAAAAAGGAGGATTTGATTGAGTATCGAGGGACAAAAGAATTTAATCTGAAATACCAAATGAAAGTAGATCGGTTTTTTTTCATTCCCGAAGAAGTACATATCTTACCCGGATCCTCGCTCATAATGGTCCTAAACAATAGTATTATTGGAGTCGATACGCAAATCACTTTCAATATAAGAAGTCGAGTAAGCGGATTGGTACGAGTGGAAAGAAAAAAAAAAAGCATTGAACTTAAAATTATTTCTGGGAATATCCATTTTCCTGGGGAGACAGATAGGATATCCAGGCACAGTGGCATTTTAATACCTCCAGGAGCGGGAAAAAAAGATTCTAAGGAATCTAAAAAATTGAAAAATTGGATCTATGTCCAACGGATTACACCTATCAAGAAAAAATATTTTGTTTTAGTTCGGCCCGTAGTCACATATAAAATAGCTGATGGGATCAATTTAGCAACATTTTTCCCACAGGATCCCTTGCGAGAAAGGGATAATGTCCAACTTAGAGTTGTCAATTATATCCTTTATGGAAATGGCAAGCCAATTCGAGGGATTTATCACACAAGTATTCAATTAGTTCGCACTTGCTTAGTATTGAATTTGGGCCAAGAGAGAAATGGTTGTATAGATTCTATAGAAGAGATTCATGCTTCCTTTGTTGAAATAAGGACAAACGATCTGATTCGCGATTTCATGAAAATTGAGTTAATCCAACCCCCTATTTCATATATTGTAAAAAGGAAGGATACGACAGGTTCGGGGTTTCTTTGTCATAATGGATTAGATTGTACCAATATCAATCCTTTTTATTCCAAGGCGAAGATTCAGCCACTTATCCAATATAAGGAAACTTCAGGTACTGGTATTGGTACGTTGTTGAATCGAAATAAGGAATGCCAATCTTTGATAATTTTGTCATCATCCAACTGTTCTCGAATCGGCCCATTCAACGGTTCGAAATATAACAATGTAACAAAAGAACCAATTAAAAAAGATCTCACAATTCCAATTAGAAATTGGTTGGGCCCTTTGGGTATTACTGTACCTAAAATCACGAATTTTTATTCATCTTACCATTTAATAACTCATAATCAGGTATTGGTAAAGAAATATTTACTACTTGACAATTTTAAACAAATTTTCCAAGTACTTAAATATTGTTTAATGGACGAAAATAGGAAGATTTATAATCCCGATCCACACAATAACATCATTTTGAATCCATTGGATTTGAATTGGCACTTTTTACACCATGATTATTGTGAGGAATCATCCCCAATAATTTTTCTTGGGCAGTTTATTTGTGAAAATGTATGTTTATTCAAATACGGACCGCACATCAAATCTGGTCAAGTTCTAATTGTTCATGCAGATTATTTAGTAATAAGATCCGCTAAACCTTATTTGGTCACTCCAGGAACAACTGTTCATGGTCATTATGGAGAAATCCTTTACGAAGGAGATACATTAGTTACGTTTATATATGAAAAATCGAGATCTGGTGACATAACGCAGGGTCTTCCAAAAGTGGAACAAGTCTTAGAAGTTCGTTCGATTGATTCAATATCAATGAATCTCGAAAAGAGGGTTAAAGGTTGGAATGAACGTATACCAAGAATTCTTGGAATCCCTTGGGGATTCTTGATTGGTGCTGAGCTAACCATAGCCCAAAGTCGTATCTCTTTGGTTAATAAGATCCAAGAGGTTTATCGATCCCAAGGGGTACAGATCCATAATAGACATATAGAGATTATTGTACGTCAAATAACATCCAAAGTGTTGGTTTCAGAAGATGGAATGTCTAATGTTTTTTCACCGGGAGAACTAATCGGGTTGTTGCGAGCGGAACGAGCGGGGCGTGCTCTGGATGAAACAATCTGTTATCGGGCAATCTTATTAGGAATAACTCGAGCATCCTTGAATACCCAAAGTTTCATATCCGAAGCTAGTTTTCAAGAAACTGCTCGAGTTTTAGCAAAAGCTGCTCTACGAGGTCGTATTGATTGGTTGAAAGGTCTGAAAGAAAATGTTGTTCTGGGGGGAATTATACCTGCCGGCACTGGATTCCAAAAATTAGTACACCGCTCAAAGCAACAAAGGAACATTCATTTGGAAATCAAAAAGAAAAATTTATTCAAGGGAAAGATGAGAGATATTTTGTTCCACCATAGAGAATTAGTTTGTTCTTGTGTCCAAAAGAATTTCTATGATACATCAGAACTATTATTTACACAATTTAATGATTCCTAAAAAGAGATTTTAATGATTCCTAAAAAGAGATTCATTCTTTGAATTCCATTATTCTTTTTTGATTGATTTTGTGTTATTTGGTAATAAAGATTATAACGAATTAATTAAATTCTAACAAATTAAAAAGAAGAATTAATGGTTTGGATCGTATATCAACGGTCAATCCTCGGTAGAAGGTTCCGTCGGAACATTTATTTATTTCAAACTACCTCCTCTCTTTGTTTTTTCTTAGAAAAAGCAAACAACTAAGAGGAAGCGTGAGGAAAAATGACAAGAAGATATTGGAACATCAATTTGGAAGAGATGATGGAAGCGGGAGTTCATTTTGGTCACGGTACTAGGAAATGGAATCCTAAGATGGCACCTTATATTTCTGCAAAGCGTAAAGGTATTCATATTACAAATCTTACTAGAACCGCTCGTTTTTTATCAGAAGCCTGTGATTTAGTTTTTGATGCGGCAAGTAGAGGAAAACATTTTTTAATAGTTGGTACCAAAAATAAAGCAGCTGACTTAGTAGCATCAGCTGCAAGAAGGGCTCGGTGTCATTATGTTAATAAAAAATGGCTCGGTGGTATGTTAACGAATTGGTCCACTACGGAAACAAGACTTCATAAGTTCAGGGACTTAAGAGCGGAGCAAAAAATGGGTAAATTCAACCGTCTACCAAAAAGAGATGCAGCAATGTTGAAGAGACAATTATCTACTTTGCAAACATATTTAGGCGGGATCAAATATATGACGGAGTTACCTGATATTGTAATTATTATTGATCAGCAAGAAGAATATACAGCTCTTCGAGAATGTATTCTTTTAGGAATTCCGACAATTTGTTTAATCGATACAAATTGTGATCCCGATCTTGCAGATATTTCCATCCCAGCCAACGATGACGCTATAGCTTCAATACGGTTGATTCTTAACAAATTAGTATCCGCAATTTGTGAAGGTAGTTCTAGCTATATAAGAAATCGTTCATTATGATTAATAATAAAGATAAGTCAATTACTTTGAGAACCTCATAGATTTATTGGATTGGTTATTATTCTTATATTTCAATGAAATAATAAAAAGTACTGGGTATATTAGTCATTATTTGGTATCTGAAATATACCATGTATTATTAAAATAAGTGAGTTGAGGAATAGATGAGATGATTGAATCAAAATAATTCCCTTTTTTTTTAAGTTCGATTTATGTCGGAGGACAATATGAATGTTATACCATGTTCCATTAACACACTCAAAGGATTATACGATATATCGGGTGTAGAAGTAGGCCAACATTTATATTGGCAAATAGGGGGTTTACAAGTACATGCTCAAGTACTTATCACTTCATGGGTCGTAATTGCTATCTTATTAGGTTCGGTCACTATAGCTGTTCGGAATCCACAAACCATTCCGACCGACGGTCAAAATTTCTTCGAATATGTCCTTGAATTCATTCGAGACTTAAGCAAAACTCAGATTGGGGAAGAATATGGTCCTTGGGTTCCCTTTATCGGGACTATGTTCCTATTTATTTTTGTTTCTAACTGGTCAGGCGCCCTTTTACCTTGGAAACTCATAGAGTTACCCCACGGAGAGTTAGCTGCGCCAACGAATGATATAAATACTACTGTTGCTTTAGCTTTACTCACATCAGTGGCATATTTCTATGCGGGTCTTACTAAAAAAGGATTGAGTTATTTTGGGAAATATATTCAACCAACTCCAATACTTTTACCAATTAACATTTTAGAGGATTTCACAAAACCTTTATCACTTAGTTTTCGACTTTTTGGAAATATATTAGCTGATGAATTAGTAGTTGTTGTTCTTGTTTCTTTAGTACCTTTGGTAGTTCCTATCCCTGTCATGTTTCTTGGATTATTTACAAGTGGTATTCAAGCTCTTATTTTTGCAACTTTAGCTGCGGCTTATATAGGTGAATCCATGGAGGGTCATCATTGATTAGCTTTCGAAATACTTTTTTTATTTTGTTAAGTTTATCCCAATTCATGTGTAGTTCAATATATATATTTCAATATAATGATAATAAACTTGGTTGGTAAATATAATAGATGCAAATATAGATGTATATATGATCTAGAACCGTAGCAGAAAGGATGTAGGATATTTTTTAATTATAAAAAAAATCTTAGGAAAAAGATCTTTTAGATCTTTTTCCTAAGATTTTGGTTCATTTATTATTACCTGTCCGATTGATATTTTATTTCTATTTGTTAGTTGTTCGGTCAATTTCAATATTACAATTTTTAATTTAAATAATAATTGTTATCTGTTTTCGGTGTTTTCTTAAAAAAAGAATAGATTAGGTAGGTTAAACTAAGCATATTAATACCTTATTTATATATAGATAAGATAATTCTAGATCCCACGTATGTTTCAAAGAAGAGTCCTAAAATTAGGACTCAATGTAATAGGAAATAGGAATGGTTTACGGTATGGAAGAAATAAATGTATATGTGATATTAGATATTTACTAGTTATATAGCATACCTATATTATTTCCTATCTCACTGCATTTAGATTTCGATAGAAGTCCTTTTCTTTTATTTCGTCTGTGATTATGCATTCCTTGAATAAATGGATCAATTCAAGGACATAGAATAGTAAAGAACGAGAAATTGAATGAAAAAAGGTTTGAAAAAAATGCAATAACTAGAATTATATTCATATGCATTTATAGAAAAAATTCCATCATGGATAGTAACTAAAAACAAGATATCGAAATAGTTCTGATGATTCAGTAAGATTATTATTTCTTGGGGTTTTAGTTATTTCGATCAGATATAATATATTTTAGTGATAAAAAAATAAATAATAATTCATTGGTTGATTGTATCATTAACCATTTCTTTTTTTTGTGCGAGGAACTTAGTTTACTATGAATCCACTTATTTCTGCCGCTTCCGTTATTGCTGCTGGATTAGCCGTAGGGCTTGCTTCTATTGGACCCGGAGTTGGTCAAGGTACTGCTGCAGGACAAGCTGTAGAAGGTATTGCGAGACAGCCAGAAGCTGAAGGTAAAATACGAGGTACTTTATTACTAAGTTTAGCTTTCATGGAAGCTTTAACAATTTACGGGTTGGTCGTGGCATTAGCACTTTTATTTGCGAATCCTTTTGTTTAATTTAATACTAGAAATAAGAAAAAAAAGTATGTTACGTACTTTTTTTCTTATTTTATTAACTTAGACTTGTCGTTTTGATTCTTCGAATTATATCAAGACTTTACTCTTACAATTACTTATTCGTTGAAACAATACCCTCGGGAAGGATTGATTTGAGGGTGAGGAATTAGCGGATCCGCTCGCTTTCTTCCTTCCCGTTCTTAGTACAATAAAAAAAAAATCCTTTTTCTTTTTAGCAAAGATTGCAACAAATACAAATAAGGTATTTGACGATTGACGTAAGACCCGCGACCTAACCCAATAAGATACTTATATTATATTGATTGGTCAAAACTTAAAAATAATAAAATAAAAAGGTTGAAGTAATACAAAAAGAACTCTATTTTTTGTTAGTCCTATCTATAAGAGGAGAACATATGAAAAATGTAACCGATTCTTTCGTTTCCTTGGGCCATTGGCCATCCGCCGGGAGTTTTGGGTTTAATACCGATATTTTAGCAACAAATCCAATAAATCTAAGCGTAGTGCTTGGTGTGTTGATTTATTTTGGAAAGGGAGTGTGTGCGAGTTGTGTATTTCAAGAATAGGTTGGATCCAACCAACTGCACTTTATTTTTTATGTTAAATGATTTTCTTTATATATGGTAAAATTTAGAAAAGAAAAATAGTATATAAAAATAACAAATAAAGGTGCGGATCCCGGCGAATTACTTATGAATAAATTAATAAATCGTATGTAAGAACCATAGCATTTCGTGATTTATTGGTAAATTCACTTTGATTCTCTATCAACCAATAATTTGGGACCATGAACATGGTTAAAACTAAACTGTTTGAAGTCCAGGCATAACAGGGTACTCTTTCTACCACTATGTTAGTACAAAAAAAGGTTTAAAATTTCAATCAAAATAAATAGTTGGTATTTTATCCGATATAGAACACTCATACGGATAAAATTGTTTGAACCGTTTCCTACAAAAAAGGAATACACTTTGCTTTTTTTATACAATGCTGAACGGACAACCTACGTATAAAATAAGAATTTTTGGATTTGAATAAATAATTAATAAATCAATAAAATGAAGAAAAAATAATAAAGAAATAAAAAATAAAGAAACAACTTTACTGACAATTACAGATTTTTTGTCTGGTCAGAAGAGTTCTCGAAATAGTCTGGTCTTGTATAAATTTCGATATCTTTAAAAAAAAAATACAAACAGAAAAGAGAGAACAGGTTCATTACATTAAAAATATATATATGGGAATGCCCATAAATTAAATAGTTGAACGTGAGAGCCAAATGAATCGAAAGATTCATGTTTGGTTCGGGAGGAGATTATGTAAGTTGTGAAATTCATGGTAAGAAAATCTACTTTCATTAACTGATTTATTAGATAATCGAAAACAGAGGATTTTGAGTACTATTCGAAATTCAGAAGAATTACGTAGAAGCGCCATTGAGCAGCTTGAAAAAGCCCGAGACCGCTTACGTAAAGTGGAAACAGAAGCAGATGAATATCGAGTGAATGGATATTCTGAGATAGAACGAGAAAAAGCGAATTTGATTAATGCTACTTTTGATAGTTTGGAACGATTAGAAAATTACAAAAATGAAACCCTTCGTTTTGAACAACAAAGAGCCATTAATCAGGTTCGACAACGAGTTTTTCAACAAGCCTTAGAGGGGGCTCTGGGGACTCTAAATACTTGTTTGAATAGTGAATTACATTTTCGTACCATCAGTGCTAATATTGGCATCCTAGGGACCATGGAAGAAATAACTAATTAGCCCTTCTTCTACTTTAGTTTAGAGTTCAGGTATTATTTTTTTCCTCTGCTTCCGAAAAAGAATTAAGAAACACTAATGGTAACCATTCGAGCCGACGAAATTAGTAATATTATTCGTGAACGTATTGAACAATATAATAGAGAAGTAAAGGTTGTGAATACTGGTACCGTACTTCAAGTGGGTGATGGCATTGCTCGTATTCATGGTCTTGATGAAGTAATGGCGGGTGAATTAGTAGAATTTGAGGAGGGTACGACGGGTATTGCTCTGAATTTAGAATCAAATAATGTTGGTGTTGTATTAATGGGTGATGGTTTGATGATACAGGAGGGAAGTTCTGTAAAAGCAACAGGAAAAATTGCTCAGATACCAGTGAGTGATGCTTATTTGGGTCGCGTTGTAAATGCTTTGGCTAAACCCATTGATGGCAGAGGTGATATTCCAGCTTCTGAATCTCGTTTAATTGAATCTCCCGCCCCAGGTATTATTTCGAGACGCTCCGTATATGAACCACTTCAAACGGGTCTTATTGCTATTGATTCGATGATCCCTATAGGGCGCGGTCAGCGAGAATTAATTATTGGGGACAGACAGACTGGTAAAACAGCAGTAGCCACAGATACGATTCTCAATCAAAAAGGGCAAAATGTAATATGTGTTTATGTAGCTATCGGTCAAAAAGCATCCTCTGTAGCTCAGGTAGTGACTACTTTACAGGAACGGGGGGCTATGGAATACACTATTGTGGTAGCCGAAACGGCGGATTCGCCTGCTACATTACAATATCTCGCCCCTTATACAGGGGCGACTCTGGCTGAATATTTTATGTACTGTGAACGACATACTTTAATAATTTATGATGATCTATCTAAACAGGCACAAGCTTATCGTCAAATGTCTCTTCTATTAAGAAGACCCCCTGGGCGTGAAGCTTATCCGGGGGATGTTTTTTATTTGCATTCACGTCTTTTAGAAAGAGCTGCTAAATTAAGTTCTAAATTAGGTGAAGGGAGTATGACCGCTTTACCAATAGTTGAAACTCAATCCGGAGACGTTTCAGCTTATATTCCTACTAATGTTATTTCCATTACAGACGGACAAATATTCCTATCTGCCGATCTATTCAACGCTGGAATACGGCCTGCTATTAATGTGGGTATTTCTGTCTCCAGAGTGGGATCCGCCGCTCAAATTAAAGCCATGAAACAAGTAGCCGGCAAATTAAAATTGGAATTAGCTCAATTCGCGGAGTTAGAAGCCTTTGCACAATTCTCTTCTGATCTTGATAAAGCTACTCAGAATCAATTGGCAAGAGGTCAACGATTACGTGAGTTGCTTAAACAATCTCAAGCAAATCCTCTTACGGTCGATGAACAAATAGCTACTATTTATACCGGAACGAACGGATATCTTGATTCGTTAGAAATTGGACAGGTAAAGAAATTTCTTGTTCAGTTACGTACCTACTTAAAAAAGAATAAACCTCAATTCCAAGAAATTATATCTTCTACCAAAACATTCACAGGAGAAGCAGAAGCTATTTTGAAGGAAGCTATTCAAGAACAGATGGAACTGTTTCTACTTCAGGAACAAGCATAAATTATAAATTTTTCATTCTTATTCTATTACTCTTTTTTATATTTATTTTTAGTGAAATAAAAGAGTTGTTGTTGATGAATGTCTTTGATTCAACAAAATCAATAGGATAAATAAAAATAAGGTTTTTGGCATAGAAATCGAAAAAAAAAATAGATGGAAATAAATTGCGTCCAATAGGATTTGAACCTATACCAAAGGTTTAGAAGACCTCTGTCCTATCCATTAGACAATGGACGCTTTTCATTCTTGTTTTCTTCTTTTATATTCTTCTTTTTTATTCCGAAAAAAGGGATTACATAAGAAATTTCTTAGGAAAAAAATAAGAATGTGTATCCAAATCAATGATGGATTGATTTATAATATAATAAGCGATATGGAGCGGGTAGCGGGAATCGAACCCGCATCGTTAGCTTGGAAGGCTAGGGGTTATAGTCGGCGTCGGTTGATCATTTTTAACGTCTCTAATTCAAAACCGAACATGAAATTTTGGTTTCATTCGGCTCCTTTATGGAAAATCGATGTATTTCCGTATCTAAGCATAAAAGCAGAAAAAGGTTATGCTCTAGAAAAAAAAGAAGTCATCGTAAATCTGAAAAAAGATTTAGATCCATAGCATCTATGTTAGCTTTTCTTATTCGCTTTCTAGATGATCCCTCTAGAAGGAGAGGATTATATCAATCAAATCTTTCTAGTTACTTCGTTCCCTATTTCTACTTCTGGAATCCTGAGGAAAAGAATTTGGTTTCTCCCGAGCTGAAAAATATGTTGATAACTCTAGTAAACTAAAGTTATCGTTTTCTAGCTATTTTGCTTCAATTTATTTTTTTTTATAACACAAAAATTGAGGATTTAGTTACGATTAGAAATATGCTTTTGTATCTTCATCCATGGATCCTTTACTTATACTTATTCAATTAGAATAATTGAATCAACTTAAAAAAATTATGCTTCACGATTTTATAATCCAATTTTTGTTTTTATTTTTTAATTAACTTAACCTTGGATACAAATCACGAGAATTCATATTTCTCCTCAAATGTAGCATTGAAAGGAAGGAAAAGGATTAAATCCTTTTAAGAAATAAAGTTTTTGATCAGAATATGAACAAAACTGAAAGATCCCTTAACTATTTAAGTTTTTAATAGAACGAATCACACTTTTACCACTAAACTATACCCGCTACAATTTTATTATTATATAATAATGGACCTTTTGTCGAACAAAGGAATAAGACGTAATCAAGATAGTACCAGAATTAGGAAAATTTTAGTGTTGATGCCTATCCGGATTACTTGACTTGATAAAATCAAATGGTTGAAGAAAGTTTGCTTAACTAACTTTGCTTAACTAACATAGAATAGCAAAATAGAATAGCAAAAAAGTTATGCTTTTTGCTGTTAAGTCATTATTAAGACTTTTGGCTTGAAGTAGTCGTCATTGAAGTTGGACCCTAAGAATGAGTTAAGAATACAGAGTTCTCTTTTTCTCCCAACTGCTAGATGGTATGACGTCAGATTAATTTGAATTATTAAAACAAAGTTTGTTCCAGAATTGAACAAGTAAATGAATTAAGTTATAATTATGATAATTATCAAATTATATATATATATTTCTTATTCTTATATATAAGAATATATTAATTCTTTTATTTGACTAAGATTGAGTATTTTTTTGATTATTCTTTTTATTTTATTTTGATTGCAGTTATATTCTTTATTGTAGTTCCGTTCAATAAGTAAATAAAAAATAAAAAGAATAATCAAAAATCCTTGCTTCAATAACAAGGATTTTTGATTTCAAATTATATCAATCATTTGATTTATGAATGATTAATTGGAACAAAAAAAGGAATGGCCCGGCTAGTACCTAGCCAGGCCGTGGGAATAAAAAAAAGAACCCTTCGTACAAAATCAAAAACGTAAGGTGCTTTTTCAATATCTATTGGTATATCCGGTTCGAATTGTGATCTAAATTTAGAATAGCTAATAAAATTCGTATATATCGTTATATAATGATATATTATTTATGTCATTATAATATTTATAATATAATTAATAAACGACTCGAATAAGAATATTTTTAATAAACGAGAATTTCCCATTTTTGAATAGGGAGAGATGGCTGAGTGGACTAAAGCGTCGGATTGCTAATCCGTTGTACGAGTTATTCGTACCGAGGGTTCGAATCCCTCTCTCTCCGCTCCCTATGATCGCTTGAGACTTTTTTGAAAAAGTGCAGTTCTCCTTATTTGTTATATATAAATGTATATATGGAATAGATAAAAAAAGCGAGGAAAAGCGAAAAATATCTCTTTTCTTTTTTTATTCTTCACGTCCAGGATTACGTCCTGGATCATTAGATAAGAATCCGAAAATGAACAGAGAAACAAAGAATATCACTACTGTGTAAACAAAAAGTTTCAGAGTAAGCATTACACAATCTCCAAGATCTTTTTTTGGCAAAAGGGAATAGATTATCTATTTTTGTACCACATATTTTGTTTTGACATGACACCAAAAAACAGAGAAAAATTTCTCGAAAAAATCTTTTTTCGCTCACAAATTTGTTTGTAATAAATAAGATTCTGATTTTTTTGTTACCAAAAGATTTTTGTCATTTTGTCATATTTACAATTAGGTATTGTGTGGGAACCAAATTGAATCTTTGTAATTAGAAGGATAGAACAAGTGAATGGACTGATCCAAATTAAGTGCTACAGTTATCCAATATACAAGAATTTCTATTTTATTTTGGAATTGAAACTTCCTAATGGAAGACTTATCCGATCTTATCGATTCTTAGAATCTTTTTTATCAAATAAATCATGAATGCTTTTTTTAGAAGAGTATGAAAAATTTCATCGAAAACTTACAGCAGCTTGCCAAACAAAGGCTAAAAGAAAGAAAAATAGAGGTATGACGGGCATAACATCTACAATTGGATTGAAAATAGCATAAGCCTCAGGCAATTTGGCGAAGAAAAAACTACCTGAATAAGAGGTATAATTAAGACAGATACAGATGAAACTAAAGATATTAAGCATAACAAATAGTTTTTGCAGATAATTTTTTTATTGAGTTATTGATATAAGGAAAAGAGAAAGTGAAGAAAGAAGGGAGGTGAAAAAATACTTCTTTTTCTTTTAATTCCCTCAAATCAAAAATCCTTCCATTTTCAAACGAAAATACAAGGAATTATACTTTCATACAATATCTTAATTGAATTATATGTAATGATCAATGAATTTATTTTGATTCTATATCCACATATGTCTAATCTCAACAACAAAAATAAGAATCACAATCAATAACCTATATTAATTAAACAGTTAAAATGAAACACTTAATTAAGTGAATGATAATTATAACAGTTAATTAGCTAATTATCATTTCTATAAAACGATTTATAGAAATTATGTACTAAATGTTATTTACTAATGTTATTAATTAACATATAGTCTAAATAGACTATACTGATTAGTATCAATATCTAATTATTAGATTAGTTTATGATTCTAATTAGTAGTATATATTATTAACAAGCATATCATTAATATATATAATGAGAAGTAAGATAAGAAATTTATTTCATTTTTAGTTTTTTTATATGGGATTAGTAAGCCCATAATTGACGAATGACCCATAATAACTAAAATTAGATTAGTGTTTATTTGTGCTCATATTTGAATATAAATGGGGCGTGGCCAAGCGGTAAGGCAACGGGTTTTGGTCCTGTTATTCGGAGGTTCGAATCCTTCCGTCCCAGATCTTTTCTAATGAAATCGAAAGATTGGGTCACATTGTATTCAACATGAAAATAAAAGAAAATCTTAAAGAAAACAATTTTTTGTTCTGAACTGTTATAATTCTTCTCAAAAATTATATCCTTTCGTTTAGTTTATCGCAAACGTAATTAAGTGTCAAAGATGGATGTAATAAATAGCTTTTTTATATGAGAATATCTTTTTATATTCTATGGGTATGGATATGCATTAATAGTTTCATCCCCCAAAAGGGGAGTATTATTCAATATGGATCCGTACTATTCATTAGTCATTTGTGGGGATATTTTTTGGCTCATATATATCTCATATATATATATAATATTATATTTTATTTGAATTATTACATGATAATTATTACATGATAATGATGCTTTTTGTGTGGAAATTCAAAAGAAAAGTGGAAAAGACCCATATATAGATATTGAAATATCCATAATTACTAGCTGTAATAATTATTTGTTGTATATGATTAATACGTAAAGATCATATTCCCCCGACCATTATTTGATTATCAATCCAACATCTGATAATGGCCTTATTTAATCTTACCTTACATAGGAAGATTCTTTAAAATTTATGACGGATTTTTTATGAATCCTTGATACGCAAAGAAATCTAAAAAATCAATCTGATCGGGAAAAGAAACTTTGAACCCTTCTGGGTCATTGTTGGATTATTCTTATTCTATAGAATATTCTATAGATAAAAAGTATGAACTATTATGTACCAATTGAACCAATGACTATTCATGATTTCATATTGAATTGATTCCGTACGGATTCAAAATTTGAGGAAAGTTATGGTAAAACTTCGTTTGAAACGATGTGGTAGAAAGCAACGTGCGACTTGAAGGACATCACCGTATGTGGATTCTTACATCCATCATTTTCTATAGGAATGAAAATGCTCTTGGCTCGACATAGTTTGTTCTGTCTCGTAGTACCTTTTTTGTTTTGGGCTGTAAGTAAATAGTACATCATGGAGCTCGAGCAAAAAGTATTGATTTTTTTATCAATCAGGAGGGAGAATCTAGGGTTAGTGCCAATCAATAAGTTGGAACAACTTTGTAAATATATTTTCTATTTTTCTATATAGAATAGAGAAATCGAAAAATGAAATTCTAATCAATTTGCAAGTTTGAAATCAAAAAGTCAAATTTGTCTGAAGCAAAATTAGTAAAACTTTTTCGATCAATAGTGTATCATAAGGTAATCTCCATCGTTCCTATAATCTTTTCATAAAAAGAAAAAAAAAAACAAAAAGGTATGTTGCTGCCATTTTGAAAGGAGTAAAGATCACCGAAGTAATGTCTAAACCCAATGATTCAACAAAGCAAGGATAAAAGGTTCCGAAACAAGTAAAGACCATTTTCTATTGTCTCAACAATTAGACAATTAAATCAGAATGAAGAATCAAAATCGATTTGAGATGAGACAAACAAAAGAGGTTAGAGACGACTCAATAAATGTCTAAGGATTTTCCTTTCAAAGTTATACAATTTGAGTTATGAGTACGAATGATATTTCTTTTTTCTTACAGAAAAAACGAAAAGAAAATAATAGTTTAATTCATGATTTTATGGATTCATTTGCCATTATTAATTAAATTATTATTATTAACTAAATTCTAGAAATTATATTCTATTCCTTTATGGAAAATTCTATTTTTAATAATTAATTTTAATAATTAATAATAAATTAAATAATAAAAAATTTATATATTAAATTCTATTTTTATATTTTGATCTATTATACACATATATACACAAAATACATACAAAAAGAAATTAAAATCATTCTTTCTTGAGCCGTATGAGGAGAAAACCTCTTATACGTTTCTAGGGGGGGCGTTGTTTATCTATATCTATCCCAATGAGCCGTCTATCGAATCGTTGCAATTGATGTTCGATCCCGAAGAGAAGGAAGAGATCTTCGGAAAGTGGGTTTTTACGATCCGATAAGGAATCAAACTTATTTAAATGTTCCGGCTATTCTATATTTTCTTGAAAAGGGGGCTCAACCCACAGAAACGGTTAATGATATTTTTAAGAAGGCGGAATTATTTAAAGAATTTCAAATTAATCAAAAAAAAAGTGAATCGAAGTAAAAAAAGTATCAAAAGTGGATTAGGGTGGTTAGTATCTAACTTTGTATAATTCTTCACTCTTACCTTTTTCTTGCCCTATTCATATTTATTGATTGACTTTTTTTGATTCTTGTTGTAGGGATTTCCCGATAAAGAATGGATTAATCATACTTATTTATTGTATCCCTATTGATTGAATAAATCCTGTTTCTAGCTCTTCCTTCTTATTTATGTTTATTTTATGTCGTGCCAATCCAACACAAACCCTTTGCTTTAATTTGATTTATTTAGTTTTATTTGTTTTCTCAACATTCAATTCATATTGACAATGGTGTATTGAACAAATATAATTCGATCGTGGATAAATATCCATCTCTGTCCCATATTGGTTGGTTTTTTATTTCTTTTGTTGCTAGTTCCATTTCTATATCTTTTGCCGGGTCGTGCAATTCAATCAATTTATTATTATTTTTATTTTGATCATATATATATCTAATTGTATCCACATATTTATCTGGGTTGCTAACTCAACGGTAGAGTACTCGGCTTTTAAGTGCGGCTATGATCTTTTACACATTTAGATGAAGCAACGAATTCGTCTAGACTTTTGGTAGAGTCTATAAGACCACGACTGATCCTGAAGGGTAATGAATGGAAAAAAGAGCATGTCGTATTCATTTTTAATGTAGAATTTGGAAGATGGGTCATTCTTACCAGATTGGCGCAAAAATATTGCTTTGATTTTCGAAAAATGAATTCGCGTTCACTCCTTATTTGGTCAAGTAAATAAATGGATAGAGTACTAGGCTCCAATTCCAGGGAAACAAAAAGCAACGAGCTTATGTTCTTAATTTGAATGATTACCCGATCTAATTAGATGTTAAAAATAAATTAGTGCCTAATGCGGGAAGGGGTTCTTCCGTGAGAAGATCGTCCATTTTTTGAATCCTAACTATTTTTCTATTATGGAGTGCAGGCGGGTGTGTGGAAGAAACAGCATACTGATAAAAAGAATTTATTCCAAAGTCAAAAGAGCGATTGGGTTGCAAAAATAAAGGATTTTTAGCTTTCTCTTTTATAATATTAATCTATATAAACTGATTGGATGGAAAAAGAGAAGAAGATCCATTGACTGGATTATTCGTTTCCAAGGTATCTTTTTTTATAACTTATTACTATGTACATAACCCCTTATATATACCTTGTTCTGACCATATCGCACTATGTATCATTTGATAACTCAAGAAAGGCTTCTGTCTCTAGCTCAAGTATGTATGATTGAAAATGGAAGAATTAAAAAGATATTTAGAAAAAGATAGATATCGGCAACAACACCTCCTATATCCGCTTTTATTTCAGGAATATATCTACGCACTTGCTTATGATCATGGTTTAAATGGATCTCTTTTAAACGAATCCGCGAAAATTTCAGATTATGATAATAAATTCAGTTTAGTACTTGTGAAACGTTTAATTATTCGAATGTATCAACAGAGTTATTTGATTAATTCGTTTAATGATTCTAATCCAAATCGATTTGTTGGACACAGCAATCATAATCATCATTTTTCTCAAATGATATCAGGGGGTTTTGCAGTTATTGTAGAAATTCCTTTCTCCCTGCCATTTTTTCTTGAAGAAAAAAAAGAAATACAAAAATATCAGAATTTACAATCCATTCATTCGATATTCCCTTTTTTAGAGGACAAATTTTCACATTTAAATTATGTGTCAGATATAGTAATACCCTATCCTATTCATCTTGAAATCTTGATTCAAATTTTACAATCCTGGATAAAAGATGTTCCCTCTTTGCATTTATTGCGATTTTTTCTATATGAAAATGGGAATAGTTTCATTACTCTAAAGAAATCCATTTCCCTTTTTTCAAAAGAGAATCAAAGACTATTTCGATTCCTATATAATTCTTATGTATCTGAATATGAATCAGTATTTTGTTTTCTCCGTAGACATTCCTCTTATTTACTATCAACATCTTCTGGAGACTTTATTGAGCGAACACATTTCTATGGAAAAATAGAGCATCTTGTAGTAGTTTGTCGTAATGATTTTCAGAAAAGCTTACAGTTGTTCGAGGATCCTTGCATGCATTATGTTAGATATAAAGG